TATAGAATTAAGGGCTTGTTATTCAACAGTATAACATGACTTATATACCGGTGTCAACCAATATCAATATCCATTGTATCCTGTTATTCATGTAGATTAACACAAATTTGCTTTTTTTACCTCATTTCACCATTCATCAAAAAAAAAAGAAATGAATGGTTTCTAGAATTCATAGATATTACTTCACTATGATATGTAATAACGATATATATTTCGCAATATTTACTTTATTTAAAAATTTACTTTATTTAATAATTTAAAATGGGTTGCCCGGGACTCGAACCCGGAACTAGTCGGATGGAGTAGAAATTGCATTCTTTAATCAAATAAAAGAATAAAAAATCCCTCCCCAAGCCGTGCATGCATTTTTCATTGCACACGGCTTTCCCTATGTATACATCTAAACCTGAGTTACTTCTCCAGAAGAGGAATCTTGAAACTCAACTCTTAACTACATGAACATTTCATAATCTTTTATATATATAAAATAGAAATTCGATATCTAGAATATTTAAGTATCATAACATAACCAATCGTTCATCATTGACCAGATCGTTGCTGAAAAGAATATCCAAATACCAAATCCGATTTCTATTTAACCTGTGCAAAGTAGAAGAATCTCTTGGAAAAATCAAAGAAAGAATCTCTTCTTCCTCTGTAAAGAATTCTTCCAATAATTCTTCTGAACCTGATCTTTTCAAAAAAGCGCGTACAGTACTTTTGTGTTTACAAGCCAAAGTTTTAATACAAGAAAGCCGAAGTATATATTTTATTCGATACAAACTTTTTTTTTTTGACGATCCGTTGTAATAATGAGAAAGATTTCTGCATATTCGCAAAAATCGGTCAATAATATCAAAATCGGATGAATCGGCCCAGACCGGCTTACTAATAGGATGCCCTAATACATTACAAAATTTCGCTTTAGCCAACGATCTAATCAGAGGAATAATTGGAACTATTATATCAAGTTTTTTGTTAAAAATTTTGATTAAAAATGTATTTTGCAGCATTTGACTCCGTACCACTGAACGATTTACCCGCACATTTAAAAAATAGCCTAAAAGCTGAAATGAATGTTCGGATAATTGGTTTATATTCATCGTTCTTGGTTGAGACCAAACATAAAAAAAACCTTGCCATAAATGAATAAAATAATGTTTCCATTTATTCATCAAAAAAGGCGAATTCTTTGAAGCCAGAATGCTTTTTCCTTGATATCTAACATAATGAATGAGAGGATCCTTGAAGAATGTTAAAGGATACGAAAAATCCTTAGCAAAAACTTCTACAAGATGTTCTCTTTTTGCATAAAAAAAAATTCGTTCAAAAAAAACGTTAAAAGATTTTAATCGTAAATGAGAGGATTTATTACGTAGAAAAAGGAAGATAGATTCATATTCACATACATAAAAATTATAGAGGAACAAGAATAATCTCGGATTCCTTTTTGAAAAAGTAGAAATCGAGTTTTTGGTAGTAATAAAATTATTGCAATTACTAAAATTATAAAGAAACAATCGTAATAAATGAAAAAAAGGGGCATCTTTCACCCAGTATCGAAGGATTTGAACTAAAATTTCCAGATGGATAGGATATGGTATTCGTATATCTGACACATAATTGAAATATGTAAATTTATCCTCCAAAAAGGGAAAAATGGAATGAATTGATCTCAAATTTTTATAAGATTTTATGATTTCTGCCTCCTCTAAGGAAGAGCTTAATTCTAGGAAAAATGGAATTTCCACGACGATGGCAAAACCCTCTGATATTATTTGAGAATAAAAATTATCATTATAGCCCCAAAATGGATTTTTGTTAGAATCATTAGCCGAAATGATTAAATGATTCTGTTGATACATTCGAGTAATTAAACGTTTTACAATTAGTAAACTATATTTACTGTCAGAACCTACATTTTCCAGAAAAATGGATCTATTCAAATTATGACTATAAGCAAGTCCATAAATATACTCCCGAAAAATAAGTGGGTATAGGAAGTCCTGTTGGCGAGATCTAGCCCGTTCTAAATATACTTGATATTCCTTCATTTTAGAAATTCTATTTGGTCAAAGGATCAGAGATTCATTGGATTATCAAATGATACATAGTGCGATACAGTCAAAATAAGGTATTCTATATATATATTAGAATTGAAAAAAAAAAAAAACAAATATGAAAATATGAATAGATACCTAGAAAACAAGTTAAAACCCATTAATGGACTATCTCCGCTCGCTTGTTCCATCTAATTGTTCTAGGACAACAAGCTAGTTAGAAATCCTTTATTTTTTGGACCAATCGCTCTTTTGATTTTGGAAAAAAATATCTTTATCAATATACTCTTTCTTCTACACATTTATTGCTACCCCATAACATAATGGAGAATAGCTAATAATTAGGACTCATAACAAAAATCCTTAATCCATTCGTTGGAAAAACTTTTTCCACAGCAAGCACTAATCCTTTTTTAACGTATAATTAGATGTGGTAATCA